TATAATATAACGGTATTGATATTCTAATCTACTTGATTGATATTCTAATCTACTTGATTGATATTCTAATCTACTTGAATATTGAATACCAGAAAACTATATGATATGAATATTTATTATTATTAACGCAGATATTTCTATCTAATTTATTTATTTTATATCTATATCTATGTCTTCTACGTTCTTTTATTACCCTCCTGTCCTGTCGTGTTGTCAATTGACAGTATGACTTAGGGGTCAATATAATTTGACCGACCAAATCCTATTTTGGTAAACCATCTTGAAGCTACTGCAGAGTGAAGGATCATGGATCCAACGCATAACCCTTTGTGAATGAGAGAGATAAAGATGAGAAAGACCAATGAAATAAAATTTCAAGGTTATATAGTTTAATGGTAAAGTTTGATTTGATTACCATTAACTAACCCCCAGAATACTTAAGGAGTTTTTCCGTTTGATTTATATACTATGGATCTACTAAAGACGGATCTCGGCCTGAGTTATATTAAGTTAAAGTTAATAAGGTAGCCCTTGGCCTTATTACCTATTATGTTTTTCCTATTCTATTTTTCTATTACCTCAAGGTATTTTTATTAGTACCTATGGTATTTGTCTTATTACCCATATTCTAGTGCTTTTTGATTTGGCCGGCACTCGGTACCTTTTATTTCTAGTTGATTTATGAAGGCGGCCATAGGCCCCTATGGTCCAGTGGTTACGACCTCTCTCTTTCACGGAGAAAACGAGGGTTCAAGTCCCTCTGGGGGTGTACCAAGACTCAAGACTATAGGAGTGGTATTTTCTATCAAATGATCCTTAGCCATATTTGTCAAGTCTGCTTGGTAGACGAAAGGAAGTTTATTATGGAACGCCTAAATTTTTTAGGCGTTGGGTCGATGCCCGAGTGGTTAATGGGGGCGGACTGTAAATTCGTTGACAATATGTCTACGCTGGTTCAAATCCAGCTCGGCCCAACAATTTGCCAATCTACTATGAGACGGTAGAACTCTCTTGTTCTTAAGAAATACCTTACCTGATACAAGAGAATAAAAAAGAATTCAAATTTTCTGCTAGATCTCCTCTTATTTCCCTGGGATTGTAGTTCAATAGGCTAGAGCACCGCCCTGTCAAGGCGGATGTTGCGGGTTCGAGCCCCGTCAGTCCCGACGGATCCAATAAGTACATCAATTCGCCTCTCCATTTTCTGTGAAAGAGGGGACAGGGAGCATAATTGAATCCCGAAGAGGTTTCCTCTCTTTTTTTTTTCAGGATTCTGTCAAAGAAAGAATAAACCCTAAACTAAAATTAAAATAACTAAAATAGTGAAGTTAATAGAATATTCCATCTTTTATCCCGCGCCTCATCTTTCTCATACTTCTTTGTCTTCCAAAGAAAATTGGATCATTAAAATTTAGAACCTAATTCCTCTCTTTTTGGGTTTTTAATGGAAACGGATGGGTGGTTAGATGATACTTGATTTGACTACATACAAAAAAAGAACACAAAAGAAGTATAAAAAGTGAATTTTTGCTCGGTGGGGGAATCCTAGATTGGATTCGGTATGGATAAAGGCTCCTCGTATGTTATACTATTCAATTTTCGACGACGAATTAATTTAATAGCTCAGATATTGTTATTCATGATATGATATTGATCCTATTCAAGATCGTCGATAGGTAATGCATTCATTGAATTGACAGGTGAAAGATTTATCATCTCTATGGGATTAAATCCCGAGTTATTGTGAAATAAAAAAACGATGAGATTATGGAAGTAAATATTCTTGCATTTATTGCTACTGCACTGTTCATTTTAGTTCCTACTGCCTTTCTACTTATAATTTACGTAAAAACAGTCAGTCAAAACGATTAATTACTTTGAATGAAACTTGACTTCTGAATTCTTATCCATTTTTGAAGAAATCAAAAGAAAAGTATTCTATTAAATGAAATCAACGGGCTATAATCGGCGGTATTCTATGAGATCCGAGAGTATGGTAAGAAAGAAAATTTTCTTATCATACTCTCTATTAGTGTTATCGTAATGTAGAAAATAAAATTGTACTTGACTTTCTAATATAGTTGGTATACTATATTAGATTCTATCTTCAATCTATGTAGTTATTAATCCATATATGGAATTGACGTAGGCCCCGATTCTATTTCTTTGATACATATATTTATTCCGATGAATCTGAAAAAACCGTTTTACTGTTATAGAATATATTTCTCCACTAGAATCCAAGGGAATTAGGATCTTTTTATTTAAATTGAAAATAATTTTCAATTTAAATAAAAAATGCGTTGCAGAACGATCTATAAAAAATTGATACCGTTAACTAAAGTAGGAGTGCTTCTAAAGTCCACTTCTTCCCCATACTACGAGTGACAGGGAAAATGTAAAGACTACCATTAAAGCAGCCCAAGCGAGACTTACTATATCCATGTGAATTATATCCCTTATCTCTATGATAGAATTATTCCATTATTGCTCACTAATAATAGTAGAATGAATGGTCCAGAGTCAAAAAGGGATTCTGGCCGAACACTATTGATGAACCAGTCAAATAAATCCATTTCAAATTTGATCTAATTCGTACCCTTTCCCGATTGTCTCTCTGAAGGAGTTGGGAGATAGTATATTATACTCTTGACGACGGGTCTAAAAAAAGAATTTTTTTGCACTTTTTTTTTTCTATAAACTATAAAAAAATCCATCCAATATAATCTTTCTTTGAATTTTAGATTCAAGGATTTCCAAGCTTTTACAAAATCCCCAGAACAGAATAAGACAGCAGAACAGAATAAGAGATTTAGATTCATTTGTTGATGAGGCGGCACCCGGATTTGAACTGGGGAAAAAGGATTTGCAGTCCCCCGCCTTACCACTCGGCCATGCCGCCAAAATGATACACAATAGGAAAAAATTTTTATTTTTCGGTTGGATTACTAAACTTTAGTTTATTGTACTTGCATCTTGCAATCCTTTTTGAATCCTTTTTCTAAATCTAAATTTATGTATAAAAATGAGAAAAGTTTTTATCCTTTCTTATTGTATTTAATTTATTTATTGTAATGTAGTTGATCTACCCCCTCGATTGATTGTATCGTATCTTCCCACAATGCTGAAAAACTTCCCCTCACCTTTCTATTGAAAAATCAAATGTCTATTTTCGCTTAAAAAGCCGAAATTTATGACAAAAGGGAATCATTAACGATTCGTTGACTGAGAATTCGTGACTTTTTTTTGGATTTGAATCTAAAATTTTGTTTCCCTAATGACATAAAAAAATACAAAAGGATACATACTTAATTTATTCTTTTGAATCAAAAATCCTTCTCAATTTCTGGATTCTATTATAACAAAAATGATAAGTATATGTAAACCCCAGAAGGTAAATTTTTACACAGATACCAAATTGGCTATTTAGAGTATGTTGCCTATAAACAAAAAAAACGGGAATTAATTGGAACAAAAAAAGGCCCGGCTGGGTATTGACCGGGCCAGGCCCAAAAGGCACTTCCAACAAAATAAAAGCAAGAAGGTCTTCTTTATTTATCTTTCTATTCTATTTGGATCTTTCGAGCATCTAAATGGAATTGCTAATTCTATAATAACGATAAAGAATGTAAAAGAAATACTTTATTTAATCCTTACTTGATGTGTAATGTAACATAGTAATTATCTTTTTCAATTAGGAGAGATGGCTGAGTGGACGAAAGCGGCGGATTGCTAATCCGTTGTACGAGTTATTCGTACCGAGGGTTCGAATCCCTCTCTTTCCGTTTCCGTTGATGATTTTCTATTTTTTTATTTCAATTTTTGCAAACCCCTTTTTATTTTTTTCCTAATTAATAAATTAAATAAATATGTGGAATAGCTATAGCTAAAATAAAATATTAATAAAATTGTAAAATCAAACAAGAAAAACTCAATTTTTATTTTATTCTTCACGTCCAGGATTACGCCCTGGATCATTGGATAGGAATCCAAAAATGAAGAGAGAAACAAAGAATATTACTACTGTGTAAACGAAAAGTTTGAGAGTAAGCATTACACAACCTCCAAGATCATTTTTTGAAAAAGAAAAACGAGAAAAGATAATAGAGCCTCCACTTTTATATCACATATCCTATTTTGACACCAAGAAATGAATTATAGAAATAGAAAAGAATGTTCAGAAATTCAAATTAAATCAAGTTGAAATTTGTAATAAGAGTCTTTAATTTAATTACCACAAATCACTTTCATACCCACAATTAGATATTCTAAGGGACCCTAAGCTCACAAGGTATTTCCCCGAAAAAGGATTAAAATGGGAAAGCGAATAGGGCGAGCCGGATTTCTCGCGACTATCCGAGAGTTTGAATCGAAGGTTCATACTGTCAGACTTATTTGATCTTATCAATTGTTATAATTTTTCTCGAATAAATCATGAATCTTCTAGGACAGTATTAAAGCTCTTATCGAAAACTTACAGCAGCTTGCCAAACAAAGGCTAAAAGAAAAAAGAACAGGGGTATAACTGGCATGACATCTACGATTGGATTCAAAAAAGCATAGGCTTCGGGCAATTTGGCGAAGAAAAGACTAGTCGGATAAAGGGCAGAATTAAGACAGATCAAACTAAAAATATTAAGCATAACAGACTTTTTTTTCGTCGAAATAATTGCATTTTGATTGAGTTAAGGAAAAATCAAGAAAGTAAGGTAAACAAAAAAATCCTTCTTTTTTTTCTGCTCAATCAAAAATCCTCCAATTCTCAAAGGAGAATAGAAGAAATCATACTTTCATACAATATCTTAATTGAATTATATGTAATGATCAATAAATTCAGTTGAATTCTAGATATACACATGCCAAAATCCTAGCATGAATCTTTAATAGATTCTATAAAGATAAAGAAAAAAGAGTTTCTCTATATAGTTGGACTGGAATTGACGAAGACTTAATACCAATATTATTCTTTATTACTATTAGTGTCCAATAAAAATAGAAATGGGGCGTAGCCAAGCGGTAAGGCAACGGGTTTTGGTCCCGCTATTCGGAGGTTCGAATCCTTCCGTCCCAGAGCATATCCATTGTATCCTAATATTTGTTTTTTGTTCAAGGAGGTTCTGTTTCAAGGTCTAATATTGCATAGAATATTATTCCTCCTTCTTTTTTGATTTTGAATGATTCTTTGCGGAAGCATATCTTAGTTTTTCACAAACTGAACTTGAACTAAATCGAGTTCAAATTATATGCAAAACTAACTAAACCCCTTTGTGACCCAGATAAAGCTAAGGCGGGCCGTAGATCATAGTTGTAGAAAGATTACTTAACCTCATCAGGTTAAAAAAAAATATGAAATGAAAATACATATAAAAGAGGAAGCGCTTAACCTATAGGTATGTATTCTTATCCTGTTTCAGTGACAATAGTCTTTACCCTTTTGTGAAAAAGAATTGGCATCCCTAAAAAATTTTATTTAACAATGATATGATATATATTTTTGATATTTTTTTTTGTTTGATTTAGCTTATTTGCTTTACATCATTGACAATTCCATTCGAAAAGAAACAGAGACTTTTCTTTCTTATTTCTTATGATACTGATAATAAAAGGGAGTCTTTACTGTAAAACTTGACTCAAATAATGATCGAGAAGTTGGAAACTTTTTCAAGTATCAAAATTTGTAATGATTCCTTATGGGTTGACTCTTTGGGAAGTTGGAAATGGGCCGGTCTATCTTATTGAGTCACTTGAAGAGGCAGAGTAAAATAGAATTTATTTTTCGTGTGATTTCTGTTAGGTATGTTATTTCTATATCTATTTCTATTTAGTTTAGATTTCTAGATATTTCTGTTAGATATTTTTTTGAAATAGATATTTATAAAAAAACCTTCCATTCATACAAAAAAGCTGGGGTCTTGCTAATATTTCTTCAGAAAAATAATCTATGTAGATAAGAAAAAATATAAATTACTTTGTCTCTGTACCGACTGAACCAATGACTATTCATGATTCCATAATTGAATCAATTCCGTACTGGTTCCAAATTAGAGGAATGTTATGGTAAAACTTCGTTTAAAACGATGCGGTAGAAAGCAACGTGCGACTTGAAGGACACGATCCGGTGTGGATTCTTTTTCTTACATCCACCATTTTATATAGGAATGAAGGTGCTCTTGGCTCGACGTCATTTCTTCTATTCTACTAGAGCCTTTATTTTTTTTTATTGGGTTGTAATGTAAATAGTTCATGATGGAGCTCGAGTAGAAAGTATTGATTAATTTCTCAGGGGCAACGATCTAGGGTTAATGCCAATTCATAAATTGGAACAACTTCGTAAGTATATCTTCGATATCTTCGATATAGAAATCGAAAGGATCCGATTCGAGCAAGTTTTCAATTCAAAAAATTTGTTGGAACGGCTAAAACTTTTTCGATACGTAGTGTATCGCGCACGAATCAACCGTCGGTATGATTCTTTAATAGAAAGAAATCGCAAAAGGGGTATGTTGCTACCATTTTGAAAGGATTAAGAAGCACCGAAGTAATGTCTAAACCCAATGATTTAAAACAAAGATAAAGGATCCCAGAACAAGGAAACACCACTTCAATTGTCTCACGGATCCGAATAACAAATCAAAATAGATTTTAAACGAGACAAAAAGGGTGGGTTAAAGACCACTCAAAAAAATATATATATTAAATTAAAGATTTTTATTTAAGATATTTGAGATATTATATTATTGAACTTGAGTTATGAGTACAAATGATTTTTTCTTCTTCAGGAAGTAAGCTAAAGAAAAATGAGTGAAATTGAAATTATAGAATTTATTAATTTATTTTACGGATTCCTTTCCTATTTATTCTAATCAAATTTTATGCATAGATAAAACTTCGAATCATTTTTTCTCGAGCCGTACGAGGAGAAAACTTCCTATACGGTTCTAGGGGGGGGGGTTTTTCATCTACATCTATCCCGATGAGCCGTCTATCGAATCGTTGCAATTGATGTTCGATCTCGAAGAGAAGGAAGAGATCTTCGGAAAGTGGGTTTTTATGATCCGATCAAGAATCAAACTTATTTAAACGTTCCCGCTATTCTCTATTTCCTTGAAAAAGGGGCTCAGCCTACAGGAACTGTTCAGGATATTTTAAAAAAGGCAGCGGTTTTTAAGGAACTTTGCCCTAATCAAACAAAATTAAATTAAGGAAATAAAAACTAAGGGTAGGATAGTGATTTCTATATCATTTTGGATATCTTTTCTAAACTATGTTTTTTTATTTCCGTTCTTGGTCTATTCGTATCTATTTCTCATTGCTTTTATAGAATCCTTTTCTCTAGAATATTTTTCTTTTCTAAGGAAACCGTATTTGATTGATCCTCAAAAAATAGAAATTTTTGGCATTACCTGTAATTGGGTGGTTTTCATTTGAACTCTAATACCAAGTAACAAACAAGGAATAGAAGTTCTTTATTCTATATGGATTCAATTTTTTTATATTATTCTCCATCTAATCTAAAAACCCAACATTTAGTATATAAATATAGGTATATGCATCAATCCAACACAAGTCCTTTTTTTTACTATTATTCAATTTAAGTTTTTGTATTTTTTCATCGTATTTTTTTCTTAACCTTTATGTTGACAATGTTGTATCGAACAAATATAATTCATCGTGATAAGCAGATCTATTTATTTCCGTCCCATAGGTTTTCTTTTTTATTTTTACTTGTTGATTCAAATGATGGGTTCGTTGGATTAGCTTTGATACCCGGAGTTTTGATTGAAAAAGCGGATAACATAGAAATAGGGGGTGTTCTACCATTTTTACATTTATTTATTTTTTTGGTCGGGCAATTTTTTATTTTTTCATCTGATTCTGATTTAGTCATTTTTATGTTCCAAATAGAGTAGAAAAATTTAATAGAGTAGAAATGTTTTTTAGATTTTTTATTTCGTAGAGTAATGCTTTAATTTAATAATTTTGTTTTATTCTGATTGTATCTACATACCCTTTTATATTTGGGTTGCTAACTCAATGGTAGAGTACTCGGCTTTTAAGTGCGGCTAGGATCTTTTACACATTTAGATGAAGCGAGGGATTCGTCCATACTATCGGTAAAGTTTGGAAGACCGCGACTGATCCTGAAAGGGAATGAATGGAAAAAATAGCATGTCGTATCAATTAAGAGTTCTGAGAATATTTTATTCTTTCTGGCTCGGTACAAAGCCTTCTTTAAATTATTGAAAGGGAGCAAACCAAAGTCAATTTCAAGTTGGGTCGAATTAATAAATGGATAGGGCCCCACGGCTTCAATTAATTTCATTTTTATTATAGGGAAAGAAAAAGCAACGAGCTTTCATTCTTAATTTGAATGATTACCCGATCTAATTAGACGTTAAAAAAAGATTAGTGCCCAATACGGGAAGGCTTTATCCCAGGAAAAAATATTCTTGATTTTTTAATGAATCCTAAATATTACCACTCTCCATTCTATAATGGAATAATGGAGATCTATGTGTATAAGAAACAGTATATTGATAAATCAATTTCCAAAATCAAAAGAGCGATTGGGTTGAAAAAAGTAAAGGATTTCTAATCATCTTGTCATCCTATAAGGAAAACGAACAAAAAAACTTAAAATTAAATGGAAAAATAGATGATAGAGAATCTGTTGATAAGTTTATCTGGATCCGAGGTATCTATTCGGTTTGTACTATAATACCTTGTTTTGACTGTATCGCACTATGTATCATTTATAACCCCCAAAATCCTCTACCTTTCATTTAAATAGAATTTCAAATGGATAAATTCCAAAGCTATTTAGGGCTAGATAGATCTCAACAACACTACTTCTTATATCCACTTATCTTTCAGGAGTATATTTATGTACTTGCTCATGATCATGGTTTAAATAGATCAATTTTGTTGGAAAATGCAGGTTATGACAATAAATCCAGCTTACTTATTGTGAAACGTTTAATCATTCGAATGTATGAACAGAATCATTTGATTCTTTCTGTTAATGACTCTAAACGCATTCCTTTTTTGGGGCAGACCAATCATTTTTATTCGCAAATAATGTCAGAGGTTTCTTCAATCATTATGGAAATTCCACTGTCTCTGCGATTAATATCTTCCCTAGAAAAGAAAGGGGTAGTTCAATCCGAAAATTTACGATCAATTCATTCAATATTTTCTTTTTTAGAGGACAACCTTTCACATTTAAATTATGTATTAGATATACTAATACCTTACCCAGCCCATCTGGAAATATTAGTTCAGGCTCTTCGCTATTGGATAAAAGATGCTTCCTCGTTGCATTTATTAAGATTCTTTCTCCATCAGTGTCATAACTGGGATAGTCTTATTACTTCAAATTCAAAGAAAGCCAGTTCTTCTTTTTCAAAATCAAAAAGAAATCAGAGATTATTCTTCTTCCTATATACTTTTCATGTATGTGAATATGAATCTGGCTTCCTCTTTCTCCGTAACCAATCTTCTCACTTACGATCAACATCTTCTGGAGCCCTCATTGAACGAATTTATTTATATGGAAAAAGAGAGCACTTTCCCAGGGCTTTTCAAGCAAATTTATGGTTGTTCAAAGATCCTTTCATGCATTATGTTAGGTATCAAGGAAAATCAATTCTTGCTTTAAAAGGGACGTTTCTTCTGATGAATAAATGGAAATATTACTTTGTCAATTTTTGGAAATCCTATTTTTACCTGTGGTCTCAACCAGGAAGGATTTATATAAACCAATTAGCCAATCATTCCCTTGACTTTCTGGGTTATCATTCAAGTGTGCAGCTAAAGCCTTCAATGGTACGTAGTCAAATGTTACAAAATGCGTTTCTAATCGATAATGCTATTAAGAAGTTTGATACTCTTGTTCCAATTATGCCTCTGATTGGATCATTGGCTAAATCGAAATTTTGTAACGCATTGGGGCATCCTATTGGTAAGGCGGTTTGGGCCGAGTTATCAGATTCTGATATTA